GAATCCTATGGATGAATACATGTTTTCTGTAGACCCCATTGAATTTCAGTCAGAGGAGGAATCCGAGGAATCCTATACAGATCGTATTTATTCTTATCAAAAAGAGACGGGGTTAACTGAGGCTGTTCAAACAGGCATAGGTCAATTAAATGGTATTCCCATAGCAATTGGGATTATGGATTTTCGGTTCATGGGGGGAAGTATGGGATCCGTAGTAGGTGAAAAAATAACCCGTTTGATCGAATATGCTACTAATGGATCTCTACCCCTTATTATAGTGTGTGCTTCCGGAGGAGCGCGCATGCAAGAAGGAAGTTTGAGTTTAATGCAAATGGCAAAAATTTCGTCCGCTTTATATAATTATCAATTAAACAAAAAGTTATTATATGTATCAATCCTTACATCTCCTACAACCGGTGGAGTGACCGCTAGTTTTGGTATGTTAGGAGATATCATTATTGCCGAACCCGATGCCTACATTGCATTTGCAGGCAAAAGAGTAATTGAACAAACATTGAATACGATAGTACCTGAAGGTTCCCAATCGGCTGAGTATTTATTCGACAAAGGCTTATTCGACCCAATCGTACCACGTAATCCTTTAAAAGGTGTTCTGAGTGAGTTATTTCAACTTCACGATTTCTTTCCCTTGAATCAAAATTTACTTTTCTTTCCCTTGAATCAAAATTCACTTTAGATTGTTCCTTTTTTTTTTTCAGATCTATTTTCTTTCGACCTATATTCCTGATTAGTGATCAGGAAGACTCTATCAACAGGATAAAAGAGTTAACTCTTTAAAATTTGGAAAAGAATTTATGTTCCCTTCTTACGTATTTTTTATAGATATTGAATAATTTCAATATAGAAAATATACAATTGAAATCGTGGATTTTGCTAAATCCCCCGAGAATCGCATTTTTACAAGGAATCCATGTATATTGTTGGATCGGGTTCGTTAGAATAAAATAGAATAAAATCCTTTGCGAATTTATAAGAAACTCTTTCGTTCTTTATCAGAAGATAAGGACAAAAGAACAATAATACTAAATAGAATGGTGAATGGGGGTACACTTATATAGTTTATTATAGTTCTATATTTATTGTACCTATTATTATATACTTATAATCGATATACTTATCCTAAGATATCTTTAAAACAGGTACAAATATTAAATCGAGGTATATAGTCTATGACAATTTTCAACTTTCCCTCTTTTTTTGTGCCTTTAGTAGGCCTAGTATTTCCGGCAATTGCAATGGCTTCTTTATCTATTCATGTTCAAAAAAACAAGATTGTCTAGATCCGGCGGGACCAAATCGCATCAATTTATTTCAAGAATTTTACTTGGATCCTAATAGAGTTATCTATTTATTGGAATATAGTCCAAGATATGGCTTCTTCCGAACACCTGTGAAAGCGCTGTTATGCGCCCGGAAACATTATATGTGGATAAAAGTATTATAGCTATTTTAAAAAGGATCAGCAGATGTCTGAAATCAGAAGTCAGTATATCTATATGTATATATCCATAGTGGGATCCTATGGCGGAGATACTGTACTTTTTTACCAAACTGATTCTTTGAATTATTCCAAATGATTCATATCATAATAGTGCTAGTTGATGAGAGTTACTTCGGGAACAAAAATATAAAAACATAAAGTCAAAATTTTTGGGGTTATTTCCAATAAAATGCAACTGGATTTAGTATGAACTGGCGATCAGAACGTATATGGATAGAACTTATAACGGGGTCTCGAAAAACAAGTAATTTCTTCTGGGCCTGTATCCTTTTTTTAGGTTCACTAGGATTCCTATTGGTGGGAACTTCTAGTTATCTTGGTCGAAATCTGATATCCATATTTCCGTCTCAGCAAATCCATTTTTTTCCACAAGGGATCGTGATGTCTTTCTATGGGATCGCAGGTCTCTTCATTAGCTCCTATTTGTGGTGTACAATTTGGTGGAATGTAGGCAGTGGTTATGATCAATTCGATAGAAAAGAAGGAGTAGTGTGTATTTTTCGTTGGGGATTTCCTGGAAGAAATCGGCGCATCTTTCTTCGATTCCTTATGAGAGATATCCAGTCGATTAGAATAGCGGTTAAAGAGGGTCTTTATCCTCGTCCCGTACTTTATATGGAAATTAGAGGACAGGGGGCCCTTCCACTGACTCGTACTGATGAGAATTTGACTCCGCGAGAAATTGAACAAAAAGCTGCGGAATTGGCCTATTTCTTGCGCGTACCAATTGAAGTATTTTGAAATGAACCGAAGAATGAGTGTTTTCTCTGCATTGGGGAAGGAACTCAGTAATCCTTCTTGTTATAGAACTCATCTTGTTATTTCATTTCATAAAAATAACAGATTGGATAGAGTTGAGCAATGAAGTCGTTTCATTAAAAATTCACAGATTCAAAATGACAAAAAAGAAAGCATTCACTCTCCTCCCATATCTTGCATCTATAGTATTTTTGCCTTGGTGGATCTCTTTCTCATTTA